GCTAGCGTAGCTTAACACAAAGCATAGCACTGAAGATGCTAAGATGAGTCCTAAAAAACTCCGCATGCATAAAGGCATGGTCCCGACCTTACTATCAGCTCTAACTCAACTTACACATGCAAGTCTCCGCACCCCAGTGAGTATGCCCTCAATCCCCCGCCCGGGGACGAGGAGCGGGCATCAGGCACAAATTTTAGCCCAAGACGCCTGGCCGAGCCACACCCCCAAGGGAATTCAGCAGTGATAAACATTAAGCCATAAGTGAAAACTTGACTCAGTTAGTGTTAAGAGGGCCGGTAAAACTCGTGCCAGCCACCGCGGTTAGACGAGAGGCCCTAGTTGATTATATAACGGCGTAAAGGGTGGTTAAGGATAAACAAAAATAAAGCCAAATGGCCCTTTGGCCGTCATACGCTTCTAGGTGTCCGAAGCCCTAACACGAAAGTAGCTTTAACAAATCCACCTGACCCCACGAAAGCTGAGAAACAAACTGGGATTAGATACCCCACTATGCTTAGCCGTAAACTTAGACATCCAACTACAATTAGATGTCCGCCAGGGTACTACGAGCATTAGCTTAAAACCCAAAGGACCTGACGGTGTCTCAGACCCCCCTAGAGGAGCCTGTTCTAGAACCGATAACCCCCGTTAAACCTCACCACTCCTAGCCACCCCAGCCTATATACCGCCGTCGTCAGCTTACCCTGTGAAGGTAATAAAAGTAAGCAAAATGGGCACAACCCAGAACGTCAGGTCGAGGTGTAGCGCATGAAGTGGAAAGAAATGGGCTACATTTTCTATCACAGAATATTACGAACATGCATCATGAAACAATGCTTGAAGGAGGATTTAGTAGTAAAAAGGAAATAGAGTGTCCCTTTGAACCCGGCTCTGAGACGCGTACACACCGCCCGTCACTCTCCCCTGTCAAAACGCATTAAAAATATTTAATAAACTAGCACTGACAAGGGGAGGCAAGTCGTAACACGGTAAGTGTACCGGAAGGTGCACTTGGATCAAACCCAGGGCGTGGCTGAGTCAGTCAAGCATCTCACTTACACCGAGAAGACATCCATGCAAGTTGGGTCGCCCTGAGCCAAACAGCTAGCTTATCCACCAATATTAACCAAACAATATAAATAAAATAGAATAGGCCAAACACCAAAAACTAAACCATTCTTTTACCTGAGTATGGGAGACAGAAAAGGTTCAACCAAAGCAATAGAAAAAGTACCGCAAGGGAAAGCTGAAAGAGAAATGAAATAGCCCATACAAGCACCAAAAAGCAAAGACTAAACCTTGTACCTTTTGCATCATGATTTAGCAAGCAAAAATCAAGCAAAGAGTCCTTTAGTTTGAAACCCCGAAACCAGGTGAGCTACCCCGAGACAGCCTATTAAGGGCCAACCCGTCTCTGTGGCAAAAGAGTGGGAAGAGCTCCGGGTAGAAGTGACAGACCTACCGAACCTGGTGATAGCTGGTTGCCTAAGAAATGAATAGAAGTTCAGCCTCGTACACCTCAAGTCAAATAAATATAATATAAGACACCCTGAGAGACATACGAGAGTTAGTTAAAGGGGGTACAGCCCCTTTAACAAAGGATACAACCTTATTCAGGAGGATAAAGATCATAATGTATAAAACACACTGTTCTAGTGGGCCTAAAAGCAGCCACCTAAGCAGAAAGCGTTAAAGCTCAGACAGAAGTAAGTTTATTATTCTGATAAAAAATCTTATTCCCCTAAACATTATTAGGCTAATCCATGCCCACATGGAAGAAATTATGCTAAAATGAGTAACAAGAAGGCCCGCCCTTCTCCAAGCACAAGTGTAAGCCAAACCGGACCAACCATTGGCAACTAACGAACTCAACCCAAGAGAGCAATGTGAACCACAAAAAAATCAAGAAAACCCCACAACTCAACAATCGTTAACCCCACACTGGAGTGCTATTTAAAGGAAAGACTAAAAGAAAGGGAAGGAACTCGGCAAACACAAGCCTCGCCTGTTTACCAAAAACATCGCCTCCTGCAACACAACCATGTATAGGAGGTCCAGCCTGCCCAGTGACTACAAGTTCAACGGCCGCGGTATTTTGACCGTGCAAAGGTAGCGCAATCACTTGTCTTTTAAATAGAGACCTGTATGAATGGCCAAACGAGGGCTTAACTGTCTCCCCCTTCAAGTCAGTGAAATTGATCTGCCCGTGCAGAAGCGGACATAATAATACAAGACGAGAAGACCCTTTGGAGCTTAAGGTACAAAATTCAACCACGTCAAGCAACTTAATAAAAAGCAAAAACCTTGTGGAACTTGAAATTTTACCTTCGGTTGGGGCGACCACGGAGGAAAAAAAAGCCTCCAAGTGGACTGGGATAAATTCCCTAAAACCAAGAGAGACATCTCTAAGCCACAGAACATCTGACCAAACATGATCCGGCCACTAAAGCCGATCAACGAACCAAGTTACCCTAGGGATAACAGCGCAATCCTCTCCCAGAGTCCATATCGACGAGGGGGTTTACGACCTCGATGTTGGATCAGGACATCCTAATGGTGCAGCCGCTATTAAGGGTTCGTTTGTTCAACGATTAAAGTCCTACGTGATCTGAGTTCAGACCGGAGCAATCCAGGTCAGTTTCTATCTGTAACGCTACTTTTCCTAGTACGAAAGGATCGGAAAAGAGGGGCCCATACTTAAAGCACGCCCCACCCCTAATTTATGAAAACAAATAAATAAAGCAAAGGGAGAGCCAAAATACCAGCTGGCCAAAATAAGGACATACTGGGGTGGCAGAGCATGGTAAATTGCGAAAGGCCTAAGCCCTTTTAGCCAGAGGTTCAAATCCTCTCCCCAGTTTATGCTAAACACCCTAATAACCCACCTAATTAATCCCCTAGCCTACATTGTACCAGTTCTTCTAGCAGTAGCCTTCCTAACATTAATTGAACGAAAAGTACTAGGATATATACAACTGCGAAAAGGACCAAATGTAGTAGGACCTTACGGACTGTTACAACCCATTGCAGACGGAGTAAAACTATTTATTAAAGAACCAGTCCGCCCATCTACATCATCCCCATTCCTATTTTTAGCCACTCCTATACTAGCACTCACCCTAGCCATAACCCTATGGGCGCCAATACCTATACCCCACCCAGTAACCGACCTTAACCTAGGAATCCTATTTATTTTAGCCCTATCAAGCCTCGCTGTTTATTCAATTCTAGGATCAGGCTGAGCATCAAATTCAAAATACGCACTAATTGGAGCCTTACGAGCCGTAGCCCAAACAATTTCATACGAAGTAAGCCTAGGACTCATTCTCCTTTCAGTAATTATTTTCTCAGGAGGATACACCCTACAAACATTTAATATCACCCAAGAAAGTATCTGACTACTAATCCCCGCCTGACCCCTAGCCGCAATATGATACATCTCAACACTAGCCGAAACAAACCGAGCACCCTTTGACCTAACAGAAGGGGAATCAGAACTAGTCTCTGGTTTCAACGTAGAATATGCAGGAGGACCCTTCGCCCTCTTCTTCCTAGCTGAATATGCCAATATCCTACTAATAAACACCCTATCAGCCGTACTATTTCTAGGAGCCTCACACATCCCAAGTATGCCCGAACTCACAACAATTAATCTTATAGCCAAAGCCGCACTCTTATCAATTTTATTTTTATGAGTACGAGCCTCCTACCCACGATTCCGATATGACCAACTAATACACCTAGTTTGAAAAAATTTCCTTCCCCTAACACTTGCCTTCGTACTATGACACACCGCCCTGCCCATCGCACTAGCAGGACTCCCTCCACAACTATAACCAAGGAACTGTGCCTGAATGCCCAAGGACCACTTTGATAGAGTGACTTATAGGGGTTAAAATCCCCTCAGTTCCTAGAAAGAAGGGAATTGAACCCATACTCAAGAGATCAAAACTCTTGGTGCTTCCTTTACACCACTTTCTAAGGCGGGGTCAGCTAATTAAGCTTTCGGGCCCATACCCCGAACATGACGGTTAAAATCCCTCCTCCGCCAATGAACCCATATGTACTTGCAATCCTACTATCCAGCCTAGGACTAGGAACCACCCTAACCTTTGCTAGCTCTCACTGACTACTTGCTTGAATAGGGCTAGAAATTAATACCTTAGCAATCACCCCCTTAATAGCACAACACCACCACCCCCGTGCAGTAGAGGCAACCACAAAGTACTTCCTAACCCAAGCCACCGCAGCAGCAATAATCCTATTCGCAAGCACAACAAATGCCTGAATAACAGGAGAATGAAGCATTAATGACCTGTCAAATCCCATCGCCAGCACAATATTTATAGCTGCTCTAGCACTAAAAATTGGTCTTGCACCAATACACTTCTGAATACCAGAAGTTCTACAAGGATTAGACCTAACAACAGGGCTAATCTTATCCACTTGACAAAAACTTGCCCCTTTTGCACTAATAATTCAAACAGCCCAAACCATCGACCCCCTACTATTAACCCTGCTTGGAATCACATCCACACTAGTAGGAGGATGAGGAGGACTAAACCAAACCCAACTACGAAAAATCCTAGCCTACTCTTCAATTGCACACATAGGATGAATAATTATTATTATTCAATATGCCCCCCAATTAACTCTAGTTGCACTAGGAACGTACATCATTATAACCTCCGCAGCATTCCTTACCCTTAAAATATCATTCACCACCAAAATTAATACACTTGCAACAACTTGATCAAAAACCCCAATCCTAGCATCAACCACCGCTTTAGTATTATTATCACTAGGAGGCCTTCCCCCACTCACAGGCTTCCTACCAAAATGATTAATTCTTCAAGAACTAACAAAACAAGACCTCCCCCTTATTGCTACAGTTATAGCTCTAGCTGCCTTAATTAGCCTATACTTCTACCTACGATTATGTTACGCAATAACACTAACTATCTCCCCCAACACCATAAATTCAATTACCCCCTGACGAACCCAAACAACTCAAATCTCCTTACCCCTAGCCCTATTTACCACAACCGCCCTGGGCCTATTACCAATAACCCCCACCATTATAATACTAACCACCTAGGGACTTAGGATAATATTAGACCAAAAGCCTTCAAAGCTCTAAGTAGAAGTGAAAATCTTCTAGTCCCTGACTAAGACCTACAAGAAATTAACTTGCATCTCCTAATTGCAAATCAGACATTTTTATTAAACTAAGGCCTTACTAGATGGGAAGGCCTCGATCCTACAAACTCTTAGTTAACAGCTAAGTGCTCAAGCCAGCGAGCATCCATCTACTTTTCCCGCCGTTTGGCCTAGCAAGGCGGGAAAAGCCCCGGCAGAGTATTAGTCTGCGTCTTCGGATTTGCAATCCAATATGTTCTTCACCACGGGGCTATGGTAGGGAGAGGACTTAAACCTCTGTCTTCGGGGCTACAACCCACCGCCTAAACACTCGGCCACCCTACCTGTGGCAATCACGCGCTGATTCTTCTCTACTAATCACAAAGACATTGGTACCCTTTATCTCGTATTTGGTGCCTGAGCCGGAATAGTAGGAACCGCCTTAAGCCTCCTCATTCGAGCTGAGCTAAGCCAACCCGGATCGCTCCTAGGCGACGACCAAATTTACAATGTTATTGTTACCGCTCACGCCTTCGTAATAATTTTCTTTATAGTAATGCCTATCCTCATCGGAGGGTTTGGAAACTGACTAGTACCCCTAATAATTGGGGCCCCAGACATGGCATTCCCACGAATAAACAACATAAGCTTCTGACTCCTACCTCCCTCATTTCTATTACTACTTGCCTCTTCTGGTGTTGAAGCCGGAGCCGGGACAGGATGAACAGTATATCCACCTCTCGCAGGCAATTTAGCCCATGCAGGAGCATCAGTAGACCTAACAATTTTCTCATTACATCTGGCAGGTGTCTCATCAATTTTAGGGGCCATCAACTTCATTACTACAACCATTAATATGAAACCCCCAGCCATCTCCCAATACCAAACACCTCTGTTCGTCTGATCTGTACTTGTAACTGCCGTACTACTTCTTCTATCATTACCCGTTTTAGCCGCTGGAATTACAATACTTCTAACAGATCGAAACCTAAACACCACATTCTTTGATCCGGCAGGAGGAGGAGACCCAATTCTTTACCAACATCTGTTCTGATTCTTCGGACACCCAGAAGTCTATATTCTTATCCTTCCAGGGTTTGGTATTATCTCCCATGTCGTAGCCTACTATTCAGGTAAAAAAGAACCATTTGGTTATATGGGAATAGTTTGAGCCATGATGGCCATCGGCCTCCTAGGCTTTATTGTATGAGCTCACCATATGTTTACCGTCGGAATAGACGTAGATACTCGTGCATACTTCACATCTGCAACAATAATTATTGCCATTCCAACAGGTGTAAAAGTATTTAGCTGATTGGCCACGCTCCATGGGGGATCAATTAAATGAGAAACCCCTATATTATGAGCTCTCGGATTTATCTTCCTATTTACAGTAGGAGGGCTTACAGGAATCGTCCTATCTAATTCATCCCTTGATATTGTACTCCACGACACATACTACGTAGTCGCACACTTCCATTATGTATTATCAATGGGTGCCGTATTCGCCATTATAGCAGCTTTCGTACACTGATTCCCACTATTATCAGGGTATACTCTACACAGCACCTGAACAAAAATTCACTTCGGAGTAATATTTATTGGAGTAAACCTCACATTTTTCCCACAACACTTCCTAGGCCTAGCAGGCATGCCACGACGATACTCTGATTACCCAGATGCCTATGCACTCTGAAACACAGTATCATCTATCGGATCCCTAATCTCTTTAGTAGCGGTAATTATGTTCCTATTTATTCTATGAGAAGCCTTCGCCGCCAAACGAGAAGTATCATCTGTAGAATTAACCATAACAAATGTAGAATGACTTCACGGCTGCCCTCCTCCTTACCATACTTACGAGGAACCAGCATTCGTCCAAATTCAATCAAACTAACGAGAAAGGGAGGAATTGAACCCCCATATGCTGGTTTCAAGCCAGCCACATAACCACTCTGTCACTTCCTTTTAGAGATATTAGTAAAATAAATTACATCACCTTGTCAAGGTGGAATTGTAGGTTAAACTCCTGCATATCTTTATAAGCCCAGGGCTTAATGGCACATCCAACACAACTAGGATTCCAAGACGCGGCATCACCCGTTATAGAAGAACTTCTACACTTCCACGACCACGCACTAATAATTGTATTCCTAATTAGTACTTTAGTATTATATATTATTATTGCAATAGTTTCAACCAAGCTCACCAACAAATATATCCTAGACTCCCAAGAAATTGAAATCGTATGAACTATTTTACCAGCCGTTATTTTAGTTTTAATTGCCCTACCCTCCCTACGAATTTTATATCTTATAGATGAAATCAACGACCCCCACTTAACAATTAAAGCAATAGGACACCAATGATACTGAAGCTACGAATACACAGACTATGAAAATCTGGGTTTTGACTCCTATATAGTTCCAACTCAAGACCTCACCCCAGGACAATTCCGACTTCTAGAAACCGACCATCGAATGGTTGTTCCAATAGAATCTCCAATCCGAGTCTTAGTATCAGCCGAAGACGTATTACACTCTTGAGCCGTTCCATCCCTAGGTGTAAAAATAGACGCAGTGCCAGGACGATTAAATCAAACCGCCTTCATCGCCTCACGCCCAGGTCTATTTTACGGACAATGCTCTGAAATCTGCGGTGCCAACCACAGCTTTATACCAATCGTAGTAGAAGCAGTCCCACTAGAACACTTCGAAAACTGATCCTCACTAATACTAGAAGACGCCTCGCTAGGAAGCTAAATATTGGACAAAGCATTGGCCTTTTAAGCCAAAGATTGGTGATTCCCGACCACCCCTAGTGAAATGCCACAATTAAACCCCGGCCCTTGATTCGCAATTTTAGTATTTTCCTGACTAATTTTTCTAACCATCATTCCAACTAAAATCTTAAATCATATTTCACCAAATGAACCAACCCCAGTAAGTGCTGAAAAACACAAAACTGAATCCTGAGATTGACCATGATAGCAAGCTTCTTCGACCAATTTGCAAGCCCATCCTACCTAGGTATTCCACTAATTGCAATTGCAATTGCACTACCTTGAATTCTATACCCAACCCCTTCATCCCGATGAATTAACAACCGACTCATTACACTTCAAGGATGATTCATTAACCGATTTACAAACCAATTAATACTTCCCCTAAATGTGGGAGGACATAAATGGGCTCTTTTACTAGCCTCCCTAATAATTTTCTTAATTACTATTAATATACTAGGCCTGCTTCCATATACCTTTACACCTACAACACAACTATCACTTAATATAGGATTCGCCGTACCGCTTTGACTTGCTACAGTAATTATTGGAATACGAAATCAACCAACAATTGCCCTCGGACATCTTCTACCAGAAGGAACGCCCATCCTACTGATTCCAGTACTTATTATTATCGAAACAATTAGCCTATTTATTCGACCACTAGCCCTAGGAGTACGACTTACAGCCAACCTAACCGCAGGCCACCTATTAATTCAACTTATCGCCACAGCCGTATTCGTCCTTATACCAATAATGCCCACAGTAGCAATTCTAACCGCTACTGTACTCTTTTTACTTACACTACTAGAAGTTGCAGTAGCAATAATTCAAGCCTACGTATTTGTGTTACTTCTAAGCCTATATTTACAAGAAAACGTTTAATGGCCCACCAAGCACATGCCTATCACATAGTTGACCCAAGCCCATGACCCCTAACCGGAGCCATTGCTGCTCTACTGATAACATCCGGCTTAGCAATCTGATTCCATTTCCACTCAACAACACTAATAACCCTAGGATTAATTCTTCTACTTCTCACAATATATCAGTGATGACGGGACATTATCCGAGAAGGAACCTTCCAAGGTCATCACACGCCCCCCGTACAAAAAGGACTACGATATGGAATAATCCTATTCATTACTTCTGAAGTATTCTTCTTCCTTGGATTCTTCTGAGCCTTCTACCACTCAAGCCTAGCACCAACACCAGAACTTGGAGGATGCTGACCCCCAACAGGAATTACCCCATTAGACCCCTTCGAAGTACCACTTCTCAACACAGCCGTACTACTAGCCTCAGGAGTTACAGTAACATGAGCTCACCATAGCATCATAGAAGGAGAACGAAAACAAGCCATTCAATCATTAGCACTAACCATTCTACTAGGACTCTATTTTACCGCCCTACAAGCCATAGAGTACTATGAAGCACCATTCACAATCGCAGACGGAGTTTATGGCTCAACATTCTTTGTAGCCACAGGATTCCACGGACTTCACGTTATCATTGGATCATCTTTCCTAGCAGTATGCCTTCTACGACAAATCCAATACCACTTTACATCTGAACATCACTTTGGCTTCGAAGCCGCCGCCTGATACTGACATTTTGTTGACGTAGTATGACTATTCTTATACGTATCCATCTACTGATGAGGCTCATAATCTTTCTAGTATTAAAGTTAGTACAAGTGACTTCCAATCACACAGTCTTGGTTAAACCCCAAGGAAAGATAATGAATTTAATTATAACCATTCTAATTATCACAATGACCCTGTCCATAATTCTAGCAATTGTATCATTTTGATTACCACAAATAAACCCAGATGCAGAAAAACTATCCCCCTATGAGTGCGGATTTGACCCCCTAGGATCAGCTCGATTACCATTCTCCCTACGCTTCTTCTTAGTAGCGATCCTATTTCTTCTCTTCGACCTAGAAATTGCCCTCCTTCTCCCCCTACCCTGAGGAGATCAACTCCACAACCCCACCGGAACATTTTTCTGAGCTACAACAGTCCTAATTTTACTAACCCTGGGATTAATTTATGAATGAACCCAAGGTGGCTTAGAATGAGCAGAATAGGGAGTTAGTCCAAAACAAGACCTCTGATTTCGGCTCAGAAAATCGTGGTTTAATTCCACGGCCCCCTTATGACACCCGTACATTTTAGCTTTAGCTCAGCATTTATTTTAGGTCTAATAGGATTAGCATTCCACCGTACACACTTACTATCCGCACTCCTATGCTTAGAAGGGATAATATTATCTCTATTTATTGCACTAGCCCTATGAGCCCTACAATTCGAATCCACAGGATTCTCCACAGCCCCTATATTACTCCTGGCTTTTTCTGCTTGTGAAGCAAGCACAGGCCTCGCACTATTAGTAGCCACAGCCCGCACCCACGGAACTGACCGTCTACAAAACCTCAATCTTCTACAATGCTAAAAGTGCTAATCCCTACAATCATATTATTTCCAACAATTTGATTAACCTCTCCCAAATGACTATGAACAACCACCACAGCACATAGCCTCCTAATTGCCTCCATTAGTTTAACATGACTAAAATGAACATCAGAAACCGGATGAACCTCCTCCAACATATACATAGCAACAGACCCATTATCAACCCCCCTACTAGTATTAACATGCTGACTGCTACCCCTAATAATTCTAGCCAGCCAAAACCACATTAATCCAGAACCAATCAGCCGACAACGCTCATATATTATACTCCTCGCCTCATTACAAGCCTTTCTAATTATAGCATTCGGCGCCACAGAAATTATTATATTTTATATTATATTTGAAGCCACACTCATTCCAACCCTAATTATTATTACCCGATGGGGTAACCAAACTGAACGCCTAAACGCAGGGACTTATTTTCTATTTTATACCCTAGCAGGGTCCCTCCCACTTTTAGTTGCCCTACTCCTCCTCCAACAATCCACAGGAACACTATCAATACTAGTACTCCAATATTCACAGCCCCTACAACTCAACTCATGAGGCCACATAATCTGATGAGCAGGCTGCTTAATCGCATTTTTAGTTAAAATACCCCTATATGGCGTCCACCTATGATTACCAAAAGCACATGTAGAAGCCCCAGTAGCAGGGTCCATGGTACTTGCAGCAGTCCTACTAAAACTAGGAGGATATGGAATGATACGTATAATAGTTATACTAGACCCGCTATCAAAAGAATTAGCTTACCCATTTATTATTCTAGCCCTTTGAGGAATTATTATAACTGGCTCAATTTGTTTACGGCAAACAGATCTAAAATCACTAATCGCTTACTCATCCGTGAGTCACATAGGCTTAGTGGCAGGAGGAATTCTAATTCAGACCCCATGAGGATTTTCAGGAGCAATTATTTTAATAATTGCCCACGGGTTAGTATCCTCAGCACTATTCTGCCTAGCTAACACAGCATATGAACGAACCCACAGCCGAACAATAATTCTTGCCCGAGGATTACAAGTAATTTTCCCACTAACTGCAGTCTGATGATTCATCGCTAACCTTGCCAACTTAGCACTCCCCCCACTACCTAACCTAATAGGAGAGCTCATAATCATCACAACCCTATTTAGCTGATCCCCATGAACAATTTTACTTACAGGACTAGGAACATTAATTACAGCCGGATACTCCCTATACATATTTCTTATATCACAACGAGGCCCAGCACCAAACCACATCATAGGACTTCAACCATTCCACACCCGAGAACACCTATTAATAACTATACACCTGATACCAGTCATCCTTCTAGTAACAAAACCAGAAATTATATGAGGATGATGCTATTGTAAGTATAGTTTAACCAAAATATTAGATTGTGATTCTAAAGATAGGGGTTAAAATCCCCTTACTCACCAAGGAAGTACAGAAAATAGTAAGCACTGCTAATCCTTACCTACCATGGTTAAAATCCGTGGCTTCCTTGCGCTTTCAAAGGATAACAGTTCATCCATTGGTCTTAGGAACCAAAAACTCTTGGTGCAAATCCAAGTGAAAGCTAAAATGGCACTAATTATACACTCATCCCTCCTTTTAATCTTTTTTATCCTATTATACCCGCTCCTCACCACACTAAACCCCGACCAACAAGAATCAAAACTAGCAGAAATAACCAAAACCGCCGTCAGCTCCGCATTCTTTATCAGCCTTTTACCACTCATAATTTTTTTAAACTTAAAAACAGAAGGTATTATTACAAATTGACACTGAATGAATACTCAAACATTTGACATCAACATCAGCTTTAAATTTGACCACTACTCACTAATCTTCGTCCCAATTGCCTTATATGTCACCTGATCAATTCTAGAATTTGCACTATGATACATACACTCCGACCCCAACATTAATCGCTTCTTTAAATATCTACTTACATTTCTAGTGGCCATAATTATTCTAGTTACAGCCAACAACATATTTCAACTATTTATTGGCTGAGAAGGAGTAGGAATCATATCATTCCTTCTCATCGGATGATGACATGGGCGAGCAGACGCTAATACAGCAGCCCTTCAAGCCGTCATCTATAACCGAGTAGGAGATATCGGACTAATTATAACCATAGCCTGACTTGCAATAAACCTCAACTCCTGAGAAATTCAACAAATCTTTACCCTATCAAAAGACTTTGATATAACAATTCCCCTAATAGGACTTGCCCTAGCAGCCACAGGAAAATCAGCCCAATTTGGCCTCCACCCATGACTTCCGTCCGCCATAGAAGGTCCTACGCCAGTATCCGCCCTACTCCACTCAAGCACAATAGTCGTCGCAGGAATTTTCCTACTAATCCGCCTTCACCCCCTCATAGAAGACAACCAGTTAGCACTAACAATCTGCCTATGCCTTGGAGCCCTAACCTCCCTATTTACAGCCACCTGTGCTTTAACCCAAAATGATATCAAAAAAATTGTAGCTTTCTCAACATCAAGCCAGCTCGGGCTAATAATAGTCACAATTGGACTAAATCAACCACAACTAGCATTTCTTCATATCTGCACACACGCTTTCTTTAAGGCTATATTATTCTTGTGCTCAGGATCAATTATTCACAGCCTAAATGATGAACAAGACATTCGAAAAATAGGAGGCCTATTTAACATTATACCCGCCACCTCAACCTACTTTACAATTGGAAGCCTAGCCTTAACAGGAACCCCATTCCTGGCAGGATTCTTCTCAAAAGACGCAATTATTGAAGCCCTAAACACCTCCTACCTAAACGCCTGAGCCCTAGTCCTCACACTAATCGCCACATCCTTTACCGCAGTCTACAGCTTCCGACTAGTATACTTTGTAATTATAGGAACCCCACGATTCCTACCCTTATCCCCAATTAACGAAAATAACCCACTAGTAATTAATTCCATCAAACGACTCGCCTGAGGAAGTATTATTGCAGGATTCATCATCACACACAACTTCTTACCAATAAAAACACCAATCATAACAATACCAACTACCCTTAAAATAGCAGCCCTAATAGTAACTATTATGGGCCTACTAGTAGCCATAGACCTAGCCAACATAACCAGTAAACAAGTAAAAATTACACCAACAATTCCCACACACCACTTCTCTAACATACTGGGATTCTTCCCCGCAATCACCCACCGACTCCTCCCCCAACTCAAACTCACCCTCGGACAGTCAGCCGCCACCCAACTTGACAAAACATGACTTGAAACCATCGGACCAAAAGGCTTAGCACTAACTCAAACAGTAATAGCAAAAATTACAAATGATATTACACGAGGCATAATTAAAACCTACCTAACCATTTTCCTACTAACCCTAATTTTAGCTACTATCCCGGTACTCCTTTAAACCGCCCGAAGAGTCCCACGACTAAGCCCACGAGTAAGCTCCAACACAACTAATAAAGTTAAAAGCAACACCCAAGCACAAATAACTAGCATGCCCCCACCAGATGAATACATAACAGCCACCCCACTAATATCGCCACGCAAAACAGAAAACTCTTTTAACCCATCCACAACCACCCAAGAACCTTCATATCAACCCCCTCAAAAAAGCCCTGCTACTAAACCAACCCCTAGTAAATAAACTAAAACATAACCTAACACAGAACGACTGCCCCAAGCCTCTGGAAACGGCTCAGCAGCCAAAGCTGCTGAATAAGCAAAAACCACGAGCATCCCCCCTAAATAAATTAAAAAAAGAACTAATGATAGAAAAGAGCCCCCATGACCAACTAAAACCCCACATCCAACCCCAGCTGCAACTACTAACCCAAGCGCAGCAAAATAAGGCGTAGGATTAGAAGCAACAGCAACCAAGCCTACAACCAAAGCTATCAATAATAAAAACATGAAATAGGTCATAATTCTTGCTCAGACTTTAACCGAGACCAATGACTTGAAGAACCACCGTTGTTATTCAACTACAAGAACCATAATGGCAAGCCTACGAAAAACACACCCCCTCATTAAAATTGCTAACGACGCACTAGTTGACCTACCAGCACCATCCAATATTTCAGCATGATGAAACTTTGGATCCCTCCTAGGACTATGCTTAATTACCCAAATTTTAACCGGACTATTCCTAGCCATACACTACACCTCTGATATCTCAACTGCATTCTCATCAGTAACCCACATCTGCCGAGACGTAAATTACGGCTGATTAATCCGCAACACACACGCAAACGGAGCATCATTCTTCTTCATCTGTATTTATATACACATTGCCCGAGGCCTATATTATGGGTCCTACCTATACAAAGAAACCTGAAACATTGGCGTAGTTCTTTTACTCCTAGTCATGATAACAGCCTTCGTCGGCTATGTACTCCCATGAGGACAAATATCATTTTGAGGCGCCACAGTAATTACAAATCTACTATCCGCTGTCCCCTATATAGGAAATATGCTAGTCCAATGAATCTGAGGCGGCTTCTCAGTAGACAATGCAACACTAACACGATTCTTCGCATTCCATTTCCTCCTACCATTTATCATCGCCGCTGCAACTATTCTCCACCTCCTATTTCTCCACGAAACAGGATCAAACAACCCAATTGGACTAAACTCAGACGCAGACAAAATTTCCTTCCACCCATATTTCACATATAAAGACCTCCTTGGATTCGTAATTATACTGCTAGCTCTCATACTCTTAGCACTATTTTCTCCAAATCTATTAGGAGATCCAGAAAACTTTACCCCCGCAAACCCCTTAGTTACACCCCCACATATTAAACCAGAATGGTACTTCCTATTTGCTTACGCAATCCTACGATCAATCCCAAATAAACTAGGAGGGGTTCTCGCACTACTATTTTCCATTCTTGTCCTAATAGTTGTACCACTCTTACATACCTCAAAACAACGAGGACTAACATTCCGCCCCATTACTCAATTCCTGTTCTGAACTTTAGTAGCAGATATGGCCATCCTAACATGAATTGGAGGCATACCAGTAGAACACCCATTTATTATTATTGGGCAAATCGCATCTGTATTATACTTCGCACTATTCCTTATTCTTATCCCATTAGCAGGATGGCTAGAAAATAAAGCACTAGAATGAGCTTGCCCTAGTAGCTTAGCCTAAAAGCATCGGTCTTGTAATCCGAAGATCGGAGGTTAAACTCCTCCCTAGCGCCCAGAAAAGAGAGATTTTAACTCCCACCCCTGGCTCCCAAAGCCAGAATTCTAAACTAAACTATTTTCTGAGGTAAAACCTACCCTTTATGGTTTAGTACATAATATGCATAATATTACATTAATGTATTAGTACATATATGTATTATCACCAATTCACGATTTTAACCATAAAGCAAGTACTAACTTTTAAGGTATACATAAGACATATATTGAAATTTGCAATAACACTGTTATTAACATAGAATAAATTATAATCCAAAAACTTTCCTTAATTAGCTAACTATCTTTTATTAAAACACGTTAATGTAATAAGAAACCACCAACCAGTTTATATAATTGCATATCATGTATGATAGAATCAAGGACAATAACTGCAAAGGTTGCATAATATGAATTATTACTGGCATTTGGTTCCTATTTCAGGAACATAACTGTAATTTTCCCTTATTCAGATAATTATACTGGCATTTGATTAATGGTGTAGTACATATGTTTCATTACCCCCCATGCCAAGCATTCTTTTATATGCATAGGGTTTCTTTTTTCTGGTTTCCTTTCATTTTACATTTCAGAGTGCAGGCTCAACTGTTTATCAAGGTTGAACATTTTTCCTTGTATAGAATAATATATATGAATTCTTGAAAGACATAACTTAAGAATTACATATTATTAATTCAAGTGCATAACATACACATCTCTCGTTCAACTATACTTACTATATATGCCCCCTTTTGGTTTTTGCGCGACAAACCCCCCTACCCCCCTACGCTCAGTGAATCCTGTTTTCCTTGTCAAACCCCTAAACCAAGGAGGACCCGAGAACGTACAAGCCAACGAGTTGAGATATGATTTGGCTATCCCGCATTATATATATATATATATATATATACATCAATTTTACTTTTCTCACCAACTCGACATTAGCCTAGCAAGCCCCACCAAAAATTTATAAAAATATACCCAACACTAAATATTCTAATATATAAACCA